TTACCTTCAATCCTAAATGAAACTGCAGTCAAAAATTCGATAGAGACAAATTTTATAAATAAACTCAATAAAGTTCATAGTATCCTTCTTTTTAAGGGTAAGGAACTTAATGTTCATAATTTTGAAGAATTGTACCAGAAATTGGAAGGGAAAATAGCTACATTGGAAGAGAAATTGGTCCAGAAATTGGACCAGAAATTGGAAGAGAAATTGGGACAGAAAATATATACATTGGATAAAAAATCATTAGCAAGAGAATTGAGTCTTTTAATCGATGAATTTGATGAAGAATCAACATCAAATTTGAAAGGAATTTCTTTATTTCCGGAACAAAGACGAATTGATTCAGACGATCCAGAAAAAGTTTTGAAATTTTTAATCGAAAGAGTCATAATTGATCCCATCATTCAAACAATATGCGATGCAGCCATAATTCCTCCCATGGAAAAAACAACTCGAAAAAAATCGATTGGAATAAATAAAAAAGTCCCCCGATGGTCATACAAATTATTCAGCGAGGTAGAACAACTCGGAAAAACTGCAACAACGGAAGAGGGGGAAGAGTGGATAGTAGATCATCAAATTCGCTCGAGGAAAGCGAAACGTATAGTTCTTTTTACGCAGGGTCCAGAGAATGCCGACCCTAGTATCAAAGCTATGACGAAGCCTGATGAAATAGAAGAAGTGGATATGATAGATTATCCCTATGAAGCGGATTTTCGGCGAGACATAATCACAGGTTCTATGCGTGTTCAAAGACGTAAAACCCTTACGGGGAAAATGTTTTTCTTATATCCGTATTCCCCACTTTTTTTCGACAGAGTAGGGTTTTATTGGGATGTTCTTTTCGAACCATTCATATTATCAGTAATTGAGATTTCCGACCTAATACAAGACATTTTTAGAAAGGGTATAAAAGGAAGCGTAGCAAAAAGAACAAAGAGGTTGAAAAAAAAAAAAAAAATGTACATGGAGGAAAACAAAAGCTACGAAGAAATTCAAAAAGAAGTCAATGAAATGGAAAAGGGGCGGGACGGGCAGACGGAAATGCAACGAATAGAAAGGACACGAGAAAAAATATCAGACCTCTATGATATCCTTATTTATGCTCATGGAATAAGAGCTTTTATTTTACTAATTCAGTCGAGGCTTAGACAATCTATTGTATTACCTTCATTGATACTAGCTAAAAATATTGTCCGTTTCTTATTACGCCAAGAGTCCGAGTGGGAGCAGGATATAAGGGAGATGAATAGAGAAGTGTATGTTATATGCACCTATAATGGTATGCCAGTACTAGAACCAGGAAGAAACGGAATTTTTCCTCCAAACTGGGCTACAGAGGGTATACAAATAATGATACGATTTCCTTTCCGTCTGAAACCTTGGCACCGATCTAAGATACGACCTTCTCGTAGGGATCCAAATCCAAAGCAGGAAAGTCCTGCTGCTTTTTTAACGATTTGGGGACTGGAAACTGACCGTCCTTTTGGTTCTCCTCTCGTAGGACTTGGTATTTGGTTTTGTTATTATTTTGGACCCCCTTTGAAAAAACTCCAAAAAACAATTATAAAATGGAGTTTTCGAGTTCTAAAAAGTTTCAAAGAAAGAACAAAATTCTTGTTTCTAAAGGTCCAAAAAGAACCAAAAAAATTGAGAGAGGATTCGAGTGAAATAAAAAAAGATTCTATAATCAATAATCAGATTATTCATGAATCATCCATTCAAACCCGATCTATGGATTGGACAAATTATTCACTGACAGAAAGAAAAATGAAAGATCTGACTGATAGAACAAGCACAATCAGAAATCAAATAGAAAGAATTACAAAAGACAAGAAAAATGGATTTCGAACTCTAAAGATAAATATTAGTCCTAACAAAACAAGTTATGGTGCTCAAAAATTAGCATCACTAAAAAATATTTTTCAGATATTAAAAAGAAGAAATGATCGATTAATCCGTAAATCACATTATTTTAGAAAATGGATCGTGGAAAGGATATACACGGATATCCTTCTAGAGAGCTTTCCATATATCATTAATCGTCTTACTAATAGTCTTTATAGGCCCATGATCATTATAAAACTTTTTCGTAAATTAAAAAAAAAAGATTTTTTTGATACAAAAGAGAAAAAGATAATTGAGCGTATTTCAACTATACAAAAAAAACTTTCACCTTCTCGTATTCGTCATAAGATTCAGACGAAGTCGGAGGTTTCTTTTAAATTATCCCTCGTGTCACAGGCCTATGTATTTTACAAATTATCACAAACCCGGGTTATTAACTTGTATAAGTTAAGATCTGTCTTTCAATATGACGGAGCATCTTTATTTCTTAAGAATGAAATAAAAGATTATTTTCGAAGACAAGGAATAATTTCTTCCGAATTAAAGCATAAGAAACTTCAGAATTCTGGAATGAATCAATGGAAAAATTGGTTAAAGAGTCATTATCCATACGATTTATCTGAGCTAAAATGGTCTAAATTAGTACCGCAAAAATGGCGAAATAGAGTCAATCAACATTGTAGGGTTGAAAATAAAAATTTAATCAAACGGGATTCATCTGAAAGAGAGGAAAAGGTTTCGTTATTGCTAAATAAAAATGATCATTTTCAAAAAATGTATAGATATGATCTTTTAGCATATCAATCGATTTATTATGAAGATAAGAAGGACTCATATAATTACAACATACATAAACCGAAATTTGTTGATATGGGGGGGAGTATCCCTATTACTAATTTTATAAGAAAAGATTATTTTATGTATATAAAAAATCCAGATAGAAAATTTTTTGATACGAAAGGTCTTTTTTATCTCAAAATTAATAAAGATAAAGAAATCAACCCATCCAATCAAAAGGGTTTCTTTTCTTTTTTTGATTGGATGGGAATGAATGAAGAAAGACTAAATCGTCCTGTATCGAAGCCGATACCTTGGTTATTCCCACAATTTGAGTTATTTTTTAATGTATATAAAATGAAACCCGGGTTTATACCAATTCATTCACTTATTTTTCATTTTAATGAAGATGTTAGTCAAAATAAAAATATCACTAAAAATAAAAAAGGGGATCTTATACTATCAAATGAAAAAGAAAACCAATATTTTGAATTAGAGAATCAAGAAGAAAAAAAAATCATAGGTCAAAGAGATCTCGCATCAGATGCCCAAAACCGAGGGAACCCTGAATCTGTTTTCTCAAACCAACAAAAATATATGGAAGAACTTTATACGAAATCAGATATGAAAATGGGTAGAACGAAAAATCAACCCAAAAGCATTTGGACTTGGGAAATAGACTTAGATGCGTTCATGAAAGGATCTTTTGCTTTGCAATTGAAATGGCTGCTGAGCCCTTTGACTATGGAATTATTCGATTATGCGCTGTCCGTACTTGAATGGGAAAAGGAAAGCAGAATGACAACAAAGTTTGGTTTCGGCTTTATTAAGAAGGAGGAGTTAACTCTGGATCCAATGCTAATCCGGGATTTGAATCTTTCAAAAATCCTAAAAGAGGGAATATTTATTATCGAACCAGTTCGTATACCTGTAAAACATAATGTAGAATTTATTATGTATCAAACCATAAGGATTTCTTTGGTTCATGAGATTAAACAAAAAAAGAATCAAAAAAGATACAGAGAAAATATGGATAAGAATCATTTTGAGGAATCGATTGCAAGACATCAAATGATGACGAAAAATAGAAACAAAAATCATTATGATTTGCTTGTTCCTGAAAATATTTTCTCGTCTAGACGGCGTAGAGAATTGAGAATTCTAAGTTGTTTCAATTCAAGGAATAGTAATTGTGTGGATAAAAATGCAGTATTTTGCAATGGGAACAAGGTAAAAACCTGTGGTCAATTTGTGGATGAAAGCAAAGATCTTGATAGAGATAAAATGAAATTAATTAAATTAAAATTCTTTCTTTGGCCCAATTATCGATTAGAAGATTTAGCTTGTATGAATCGCTATTGGTTTGATACTAATAATGGTAGTCGTTTCAGTATGTTAAGGATACATATGTATCCACGATTGCAAATTGATTGATGATACAATTGTCTTCCCCTACGATATATATCGGGTGGATAAATAGCTGCGCACATGCCTTGTCTTACATCCTTTTTTGATACATGAATACTAATTCAATGACGTATCAATTAGATCATAAAATGAATCAATAAGTAAATTCGGATTGATTCTTGTGTATACCAGATCAAAATACCTCGCATTATTATTACTGATCAGTAAAATTCATATTCGTAAAATAAAAATAGTAAATTAATAAAAAAATTGACGCATAGAATAAATACAAAAAAAGATAGGAGGAAAAATTAATTCATGTCAATTATTTTACAAGAAGAAAAGAAGGGCTCTGTTGAATTTCAAGTATTCTGTTTCACTAATAAGATACGAAGACTTAGCTCACATTTGGAATTACACAAAAAAGACTATTCATCTCAGAGAGGTCTACGAAAAATTTTGGGAAAACGTCAACGACTTCTGGCTTATTTTTCAATAAAAAATAGAATACGTTATAATGAATTAATCAGTCAATTGAATATTCGATCTATAAAAAAACGTTAATTTGAACAATTATTTTCTTTGATTTATTCGATCTTCAATTTTGATGACCTTCTTTTCGTTTTCAGTAATTCATGAAAGAAGAAATACAGAAAAAACTTATGACTGGACCAGTTACAAGAAAAGATCTAATGATAGTCAATATGGGGCCTCACCACCCATCAATGCATGGCGTTCTTCGACTAATTGTTACTTTAGATGGCGAAGATGTTATTGACTGTGAACCAATAATAGGTTATTTGCACAGAGGGATGGAAAAAATTGCGGAAAACCGAACAATTATACAATATTTGCCTTATGTAACACGTTGGGATTATTTAGCTACTATGTTTACAGAAGCAATAACTATAAATGCACCAGAACAATTAGGAAATATTCAAGTACCCCAAAGGGCTAGTTATATCCGAGTTATTATGTTGGAATTGAGCCGTATAGCTTCTCATTTATTATGGCTTGGGCCTTTTATGGCGGATATTGGTGCACAGACCCCCTTCTTCTACATTTTTAGAGAAAGAGAATTGATATATGATCTATTCGAAGCTGCCACTGGCATGAGAATGATGCATAATTATTTTCGTATCGGAGGAGTCGCTGCCGATTTACCTTATGGCTGGATAGATAAATGTTTGGATTTCTGTGAGTATTTTTTAACAGCAATTGCTGAATATCAAAAGCTTATTACGCGAAATCCTATTTTTTTAGAACGCGTTGAAGGGGTGGGTATTATTGGTGGAGAAGAGGCCATAAATTGGGGGTTGTCAGGACCAATGTTACGGGCGTCCGGAATACAATGGGATCTTCGTAAAGTTGATCATTATGAATGTTATGAAGAATTTAATTGGGAAGTTCAATGGCAGAAGGAGGGCGATTCGTTAGCTCGTTATTTAATCCGAATTGGCGAAATGGTGGAATCTGTCAAAATTATTCAGCAAGCTCTAGAAGGAATTCCGGGGGGTCCCTATGAGAATTTAGAAATCCGACGCTTTAATAGAGTAAAAGATCCTGAGTGGAATAATTTTGAATATCGATTCATTAGTAAAAAACCGGCCCCCACATTTGAGTTATCGAGACAAGAACTTTATGTAAGAGTCGAAGCGCCAAAGGGCGAATTGGGAATTTATTTGATAGGAGATCAGAGTGCTTTTCCATGGAGATGGAAAATCCGACCGCCGGGTTTTATCAATTTGCAAATTCTTCCTCAGTTAGTTAAAGGAATGAAATTGGCTGATATTATGACAATACTAGGTAGCATAGATATCATTATGGGAGAAATTGATCGTTGAAATGATAATTGATACAACAGGAGTACACGCTATCAATTCTTTTTCTATTTTTGAATCCTTAAAAGAAGTCTATGGGGCTATATGGATGCTTGTACCTATTTTGATTCTTATTTTGGGAATCACAATAGGTGTACTAGTTATTGTGTGGTTAGAAAGAGAAATATCCGCAGGGATACAACAACGTATTGGACCTGAATATGCCGGCCCCTTAGGAATTCTTCAAGCTCTAGCAGATGGAACAAAACTACTTTTCAAAGAGAACCTTATTCCATCAAGAGGTGATAAGAGTTTATTTAGTGTGGGACCCTCCATAGCAGTCATATCAATTCTACTAAGTTATTCAGTAATTCCTTTTAGCTATCAACTTATTATAGTCGATCTCAGTAATGGTGTTTTTTTATGGATTGCCATTTCAAGTATTGCTCCCATTGGACTTCTTATGTCAGGATATGGATCAAATAATAAATATTCCTTTTTAGGCGGTCTACGGGCTGCTGCCCAATCGATTAGTTATGAAATACCATTAACTCTATCCGTGTTATCAATATCTCTACGTGCGATTCGTTGAGGCATAAAATTTCCACAAAATTTTTCGAGAGTTTTCTAAGAATGAACTAAAATACATTAAATAGATAACTTTCTTTTTTACTCAACCTTCGGGTTGATGAACTAAACCAGATAGTTATATGAGTGAAAGAAAACAGCTTCGAAATTCGCAGTAAAAAGATTGAGTCTCATTTCCTATGTACAAGAATTACGCCAAAGTAAATATAAGCAAATAGAAGTAGTAAATAAAAACTATTTACCCCAAGACTGGTTGCTTAGTTATCATGGCTTGAAGCGGGTTAAACAGATCCATTCTTTGGAGTTCGTGCTATCGTTTATATCTATTACTATACATGATGCGAATTGTCGAAAAGATTGAGCAAGACTGAGTGGATGTTTAGGAACACCAAGGTACACAAAGGATTAGTAATAGAGATTTTATATGTTATCGGAAAAAATCCCACATCACATAATAAAAGAAATACTAATTGGGGCTTTAAATTTGTAGAAATGATCGAGTAGTACTCCCCAGAATTCCGATCCAGAGTATGCTGCTATCCACCGAAAATGAATGACTATCAGGAACGAAGTAATCCTTTACTTCATTTTTTTATAAAAAAAGTAAAGGATGAGATCAATTCAGACGCCCTTTAGTATAGCAGACAGAATTCCGTTGATCTAATTCGGGACCTTTCGATTACTTTTGACTCTATCTATCCTACAAAAATTTCAAGATTAAAGAATATCGAAGCAGTCCTTAGATTTATGTGTGACCCTCGAGGAGCCGTATGAGGTGAAAATTTCATGTACGGTTCTGTAATAGCGATGATAACTGTGATTTTATCACCGACTAGAATTATCTAACAGTTTAAGTACAGTTGATATAGTTGAAGCACAGTCTAAATATGGTTTGTGGGGGTGGAATTTGTGGCGTCAACCTATAGGATTTCTCGTTTTTATAATTTCTTCTCTAGCCGAATGTGAAAGATTGCCTTTTGATTTACCAGAAGCGGAGGAAGAATTAGTAGCAGGTTATCAAACAGAATATTCAGGTATTAAATTTGGTTTATTTTATGTTGCTTCCTATCTAAATCTACTAGTTTCTTCATTATTTGTAACAATTCTTTACTTGGGAGGCTGGAATTTATCTATTCCGTACATCTCCGTTCCTGACCTATTTGGAATAAATGCAAGGGATGGGGTCTTTGAAACAACAATTGGTATTTTCATTACACTAGTAAAAACTTTTTTGCTATTGTTCATTTCTATCACAACAAGATGGACCTTACCTAGACTGAGAATGGACCAATTATTAAATCTTGGATGGAAATTTCTTTTACCTATTTCTTTAGGTAATTTATTATTAACAACTTCTTCCCAACTTCTTTCACTATAACATAAGCAAAATGGAATATTTTATATTCACTAGTAACTAGATTAATAATTTGTCCCAAACAAGAAAAAGAAAAAAAATTATCGATATTTAGGATATGTTCCCTATGCTAACTGGGTTCCTGAATTATGGTCAACAAACAGTACGTGCGGCTAGGTACATTGGTCAAGGTTTTCTGATTACCTTATCCCATGCGAATCGTTTACCTGTAACTATTCAATACCCTTATGAAAAATTGATCACATCAGAACGTTTTCGCGGTCGAATCCACTTTGAATTCGATAAATGCATTGCTTGTGAGGTATGTGTTCGTGTATGTCCTATAGATCTACCTGTTGTAGATTGGAAATTGGAAACTAATATTCGAAAGAAACGTTTGCTTAATTACAGTATTGATTTCGGAATCTGTATATTTTGCGGTAATTGCGTTGAGTATTGTCCAACAAATTGTTTATCAATGACTGAAGAATATGAGCTTTCTACATATGATCGTCATGAATTAAATTATAATCAAATTGCTTTAGGCCGTTTACCAATATCCACAATTGACGATTACACAACTCGAACTATCTTGAATTGGCCTCAATTCAATAAAAAAGAAATACCTTGATAAATTCAAGAACCCTTTTTTATTACTAAACTAAGGTTGTATATAAATTTAACAGGTTTTTTCTTTGTGAATAACTAAATTAAAAATAACACCTATTGATCCGATTGGTTCATGAAAATTGCCGATTTACTTGGACTTTTTTAATGTAATGATTTCAACTAGATTCGAGCCAGCCTTTCAGATAAAGAATATGGTTTGTACACTAGCTGTACCTACATCAATTCGCACCCATTAGAATCGCATTTAACTAGAAACGTGTCTTAAATAAATAAATTTAAACTTATTTTATCCTGGTCAGTTCAATAAGATCATGAAAGAGTCTGATTTTTTATATCTTTTTTTCATCGAATGGATTTACCTGGACCAATACATGATTTTCTTTTAGTCTTTCTGGGATCAGGTCTTATATTAGGAGGCCTAGGGGTGATATTATTTACCAATCCCATTTTTTCTGCCTTTTCGTTGGGATTGGTTCTTGTTTGTATATCTTTATTCTATATTCTAGCAAACTCTCAGTTTGTAGCTTCTGCGCAACTCCTTATTTACGTAGGAGCTATAAATGTTTTAATCATATTTGCTGTAATGTTCATCACCGGGTTAGAATATGAAAAAAATTTTCGTCTTTGGACTCTTGGAGACGGAATTACTTTGTTAGTTTGTACCAGTATTTTTGTTTTATTAATTACTACTATTTTAAATACGTCATGGTACGGAATTATTTGGACTACAAAATTCAACCAGATTATAGAACAAGATTTGATAAATAATAGTCAACAAATTGGAATTCATTTATCAACAGATTTTTTTCTCCCATTTGAACTCATTTCAATAATTCTTTTGGTTGCTTTGATAGGTGCAATTGCCGTGGCCCGACAATAGGATTAAAATCTTAAAAAGCGTCACGCCAAATCAAACTTTATTCTATTTCTCTTTTATCGTATCCATTTTCATTCAATTCAAATAGAATTGATGATATATAATATAAAATATAAATGTCAATCTATTACTAACATACTTCTTTGCTCTGTATTTGTTTGTTATATTCGAGTGAATGATATTTTTGTTCATATTGAAATAAATCAAGATTGATAAGGAGTTACTCAATGATGCTCGAACATGTACTTGTTTTGAGTGCCTATTTATTTTCTATCGGTATCTATGGATTAATCACAAGCCGAAATTTAGTTAGAGCTCTTATGTGTCTTGAACTTATCTTGAATGCGGTTAATCTTAACTTCGTAACATTTTCTGACTTTTTTGATAGTCGTCAACTAAAAGGAAACATTTTCTCCATTTTTGTTATAGCTATTGCAGCCGCTGAAGCAGCTATTGGACCGGCTATTGTTTCGGCAATTTATCGTAACAGAAAATCAACTCGTATTAATCAATCAAATTTGTTGAATAAGTAGTATATTATTAATTATTTATTATAAAAATTTTGAAGAGTAGCTATCAATTCAAATTAGATTACTGGGTATGTAGAATCTTCAAAAATGTAATAAATCCAAGTATTTTGGACCTCTTTTATAAACCGACCCGGAAATAAGTTGATTCAAAAAATTCTGGTGAATCATCGATTCGTCTGGTCTTTGCATATGTAATTAATGTACATACAATACAGGGTTATACTAGATCGAAATTTATGAGATTCAAAAACAAAAAGGTATAGATCCAATGTCACATTCAGTAAAGATTTATGATACATGTATAGGATGTACGCAATGTGTCCGAGCCTGCCCCACAGATGTATTAGAAATGATACCTTGGGACGGGTGTAAAGCTAAACAAATAGCTTCCGCCCCAAGAACAGAGGACTGTGTTGGTTGTAAGAGATGCGAATCCGCCTGTCCAACCGATTTTTTGAGTGTTCGAGTTTATTTATGGCATGAAACAACTCGCAGTATGGGTCTAGCTTATTGATACGTTCCAGAAAACTCCACTTGAATCCTTTTGATTTTTGTTTACCGACAAAAACCCGCGCTCGAAATGAAATATATATATCTTATTTTTTTCTTATTCGAGTACGGGTTTTTTAGTCCAAGTGTATTTTGTCTTTACCACGAATTTTTTTCCTTGGTTAACCTTAATTGTAGTTTTGCCTATATTTATGGGTTCATTAATTTTTTTTCTACCCCATAGGGGTAATAAGGTAATTAGGTGGTATACTATGTGTATATGTATATTAGAATTCCTCCTAACAATCTATGTGTTCTGTTATCATTTCCAACCGGACGATCCATTAATACAATTGGCTGAAGATTATAACTGGATTCGCTTTTTTGATTTCCACTGGAGGTTGGGAATAGACGGGCTTTCTATAGGACCCGTTTTACTGACCGGATTCATCACGACTTTAGCTACTTTAGCGGCTTGGCCAATTACTCGGGATTCCCGATTATTCCATTTCTTGATGTTAGCAATGTATAGTGGTCAAATAGGATTATTTTCTTCTCGCGACCTTTTACTTTTTTTTCTAATGTGGGAGTTAGAATTAATTCCCGTTTATTTACTTTTATCCGTATGGGGAGGAAAAAAACGCCTATATTCAGCTACAAAGTTTATTTTGTACACTGCAGGGGGTTCCGTTTTTATGTTAATGGGAATTTTGGGTATCGGGTTATATGGTTCTAATGAACCAACATTAAATTTGGAAACGTTAGCTAATCAATCATATCCTGTAGGATTAGAAATAATATTCTATATTGGATTTCTTATTGCTTTTGCTGTAAAATCGCCGATTATACCTCTACATACATGGTTACCGGATACCCATGGAGAAGCACATTATAGTACTTGTATGCTTTTAGCAGGAATCCTATTAAAAATGGGAGCGTATGGATTGGTTCGGATCAATATGGAATTATTACCTCACGCTCATTCTATATTTTCTCCTTGGTTGATGATAGCAGGCACAATACAAATAATCTATGCAGCTTCAGCATCTTCGGGGCAACGTAATTTAAAAAAAAGAATAGCATATTCCTCTGTTTCTCATATGGGTTTCATAATTATAGGAATTGGATCTATAACTGATACGGGATTCAACGGGGCCATTTTACAAATAATCTCTCATGGATTTATCGGTGCTGCTCTTTTTTTCCTAGCAGGAACGAGTTATGATAGAATACGTCTTGTTTATCTCGACGAAATTGGCGGAATAGCCATTTCAATGCCAAAAATATTCACACTTTTCAGTACTTTTTCGATGGCTTCTCTTGCGTTACCAGGTATGAGTGGTTTTTTTGCCGAATTAATAGTCTTTTTTGGAATAATTACCAGTCAAAAAATTTTTTTAATGTCAAAAGTCCTAATTACTTTTGGCATGGCAATTGGAATGATATTAACTCCTATTTATTTATTATCTATGTTACGCCAAATGTTCTATGGATACAAGTTATTAAATAGTGCAAACTCTTCGTTTTTTGATTCGGGTCCGCGAGAGTTATTTGTTTCACTCGCTATCTTTCTACCAGTAATAGGTATTGGCATTTACCCGGATTTCGTTCTCTCACTATCAGTTGAGAAGGTAGAAGCTATTCTATCTAATTTTTTTTATAGATAGTTTCCATTTGAAACTATCTTTTTTACGTAACGCAAAAAAACGAATTAGAATTTCAATCGGATAATTTGACGTTTGCGAGAACCATTTCAATCACTATACTACTTGATTGAAATGGTTCTCGACGAGACTTGCTTATTTTTATATGGATATGGGATATCCCCTGTTCTTATAGTTGTATTCGTCAGGTTAGGTCCTTTCTGCAATTTAGGTGCTTTTTAATAGAAATGAACCATAACTGTGTAATCCTATTCCTAATAAATTGACCCCAAAATAGCATATCCAAATTATAAGAAATCCTATAGAAGCCACAATTGCAGAATTTTCACTTTTTAAATTTCTATTTGTTTTAATATGTAAAAAAATAGCGAATATGGTCCAAGTAATAAATGCCCACGTTTCCTTTGGATCCCAATTCCAATACGATCCCCATGCTTCATTAGCCCATACGGCTCCTGAAAGAATACCTATGGTTAAAAAGAGAAATCCTAGGCTAATAACACGGAAACTCCAACGATCAAACTGTTCAATTAACTGGGACCTATAATAGTTTCTAAGAGAAAAGAGATAAATGCTTTGGAAAATTTTGTTTTCTTCATTCATGTATTGGATCTTCCCAAAGAACAAAGACTCATTTAATAAAAGTTTTTTTTTACCAAAAAGACTTATATGGTTTTGAAATGTAATGACTAGAAGGGCTACTGATAATAACGATCCACATAAAAGGGCTGCATAGGCCAATATCATCATACTTACATGCATCATTAACCACTGGGATTGGAGAGCGGGTACTAATATTGTGGATTGCTTCATTTGAACTAAAAAGCCTGAAGTAGCAAAGCTTTGGGTAAAAATAGCACTGGGCGCTGTTATTGCACTTACAAATTTTTTCAGTTTTTTAAAATAAGGAATCATATGAATAATAAAAAAACTCCACGAAAGGAAGATTAATGATTCATATAAATCACTTAACGGGAAATGCCCCGAATAAATCCAACGAATACCTAATAATCCTGTTATACAGGAAAAAGTAAGTATCATACCCTTTTCTAATGAATCATCTAGTTCTACTATTTCGTTGCCTACTAAAGTGATTAAATGAATTGTAATTACAATTGAAACGATCGAAAAGGAAATATGATTGAAAAGGTGCTCTAAAGTGAAAAGTATCATAAGAATATATATATATATAAAGAAAAGAGATCCCTCAATTACAAATCATGAAATAAAAATTTAGAATTCATCTCGTTGTGATTATTATTCAGTCTAGGACTATTAGATTCCTTTTTATAATTTTTAAAAAGTTGTGCCGCTACTCGGACTCGAACCGAGATGCTCTAGCACTGCTTCCTAAGAGCAGCGTGTCTACCGATTTCACCATAGCGGCTTGTTTTAATTAAATCATAATAGCCTATTTATCTTTAATCGTCGAGATTGAAAGAGTCAATTCAATGGCGATATTTTTATAAACTATAAAACATTAAAAATTTTTGTTTGCTCTTCCATAATAGATATAAAACTCACCTTAATTTTCTATTGGAACCAGCCGGTTGATGGGGAAAGTAAGACTCCCCATCCCAGAAATGATAAAATATACTAAAAAAAAAGAAGGTTAGTGAAATTTTCTAGTTTTCAAAAAAAAGCATTAATGAATACAAAGCATTAATTCTATATTTAAAATTTAAATGATTGATTTTTTTTATGTTTTATGAATATAAATGCTAAAGGAAATTTTGTAGAAGTTTTTTTTAGTCAGATCGATTCAGATTATTCTAACATTTGATTACTTATTTTTCGTATAAAAAAACTTTTTGAATTCCCGGTAGAAAGAGATTTCGCTAATGAAAAAGCTTTTAATGCGGCCGAATGTCCTTTTCTTTTCCAAATATTTTTACGAATACGCTTTTTGGAAATTGAAGTACGCTTTTTTGGAACTGCCATTCAAAAATGAATAGGTTATTCGTTATTATAGTTGGATGTGAAAGACATCTATTATTCAAAGCAAAGGGATCTTTCTGTCCTTTTTTTTCTTTAAGCTATAGACCCTTTTTCTATTCTTATTCTAATTCTAAGTTTTTTTTTAGATATTTTCTAAAAAAAACTAGAAATATCTGCAAATTGCATATCAGATTATAAGAGACTCCCGTGTTTCTTATTCAAATTTCTATTTATAGAATACGATGTACCATAAAAAAGAAAATCAAGAAGCAAACTTTAGATTTCTATTTTTTATGTGACTTTTCTTTTATTGTATTTCATATTTTATTTACATGTCATAGAATAAACACACCTAAGGTTTTAAATAAAAAAATTCGAAGAGTTAAGTAAGCTGCTCTTACCTACTTAACGTTAACGAATGGAAAACCTGACTCTTTTTAACAAATACATGGCATTTTTTTCTTTTATTATTTTTTTTATTGAAATGAGACTGGTTATTTAGTTTAAGATAAACATAATTTGATATGCTTTTATCAATTTTTTTAATTTTATGTTATGTAAAGTCAAAAGTAAAGTCTTGGCTAGCATAGAAAAAGAAAAATATGCTTTATTGGACTAGAAGACAATCAATCAAAGAGTTTTACAGAGAACTAATAACTGATTCCGAATAAACAAATTTAAATAGGAACTATTTAAATTAGGTTATGAATTTTAGTAGATCTTGTGATTCATACTAGTATCAGACTTACGCACTTTTTTGTTTGGTCTAATTTGTTATCATTTCCCTATCTATGGATTTATCAAAATAATAATGAAAAGTATAAATTTTTGATATTATCTATATTGATAGGTTTCAATAGTTGAATGAATTTTCAATAGTTTATTTTATTAATAACTAAGTATTTACTTTCATTAATAACTATTTGGTCATTTGACCAATGAGAACTTCTTGAGTTGAATAGTAAGAAAATGCTTATTCTAATAATTTCTATTTTGAATAGAAAAAAATTCTATTATCGCATATTGTAATTTTTTTATTGATCTCTTTCGAAAGAGGTAAGAGCCGGCGAATCAAAAATCAAATTTTATTTTTTATGGAACATATATACCAATATGCATGGATCATACCTTTTATTCCACTTACAGTTCCTTTGTTAATCGGAGCGGGACTTCTTGTTTTTCCGAAAACAACAAAAAATCTTCGGCGTATGTGGGCTTTTCCTAATATTTTGTTGTTAAGTATAGTTATGCTTTTTTCAATGAAATTGTCTATTCAGCAAATAAATAGCAGTTCTATCTATCAATCTGTATGGTCTTGGACCATCAATAATGATTTTTCTTTAGAATTCGGTTATCTGGTTGATCCACTTACTTCTATTATGTCACTGTTAATCACTACTGTTGGGATTCCAGTTCTTATTTATAGTGACAATTATATGTCTCATGATCAAGGATATTTGAGATTCTTTGCTTATTTGAGTTTTTTCAATACTTCTATGCTTGGCTTAGTTACTAGTTCGAATTTCATACAAATTTATTTTTTTTGGGAATTAGTTGGAATGTGTTCGTATCTATTAATAGGTTTTTGGTTTACACGACCGGTTGCAGCAAATGCTTGTCAAAAAGCGTTTGTGACTAACCGTGTAGGGGATTTTGGTTTATTATTAGGAATTTTAGGTCTTTATTGGCTAACAGGCAGTTTCGAATTTCGAGATTTGTTCGAAATATTCAATACCTCGATTTATAACAATGAAGTTCATTTTTTAGTTGGAACTGTATGTACTTTCTTATTATTTGCCGGTGCAGTTGCCAAATCCGCCCAATTCCCCCTTCATGTATGGTTACCTGATGCTATGGAAGGTCCTACTCCTATTTCGGCTCTTATCCATGCTGCTACTATGGTAGCTGCGGGGATTTTTCTTGTCGCTCGACTTTTTCCTCTTTTGATAGTAATCCCCTCCATACTACATCTAATCGCTTTTATAGGTATAATAACAGTAATTTTAGGAGCTACTTTAGCTCTTGCCCAAAAAGACATTAAGAGAAGTTTAGCTTATTCTACAATGTCTCAACTGGGGTATATGATGTTAGCTCTAGGTATGGGGTCTTATCGAGCTGCTTTATTTCATTTGATTACTCATGCTTACTCAAAAGCATTGTTGTTTTTAGGATCTGGCTCTATTATTCATTCTATGGAAGCTATTGTTGGGTATTCTCCAGATAAAAGCCAAAATATGGTTTTTATGGGGGGTTTAAAAAAACACGTGCCAATTACAAAAACTTCTTTTTTATTAGGTACACTTTCTCTTTCTGGTATTCCACCTCTTGCTTGTTTTTGGTCCAAAGATGAAATTCTTAATGATACTTGGTTGTATTCACCAACTTTCGCAATAATAGCCTGGGCTACAGCAGGATTAACTGCATTTTATATGTTTCGCATCTATTTACTTACGTTTGAGGGTCATTTAAACGTTAATTTTCAAAATTACAATGGAAAAAAAAGTAGTTCTTTCTATTCAATATCTTTATGGGGTCAAGATGGAATGAAACCTATTAACAAAAATTTTCCTTTATTACCTTTGTTACCAATAAAAAATAACGAAAGTTTTTCTAAGAATCCACACGAAAATAGAAAAAAAACCATGCAATCCTTTCTTATTATTAATAATTGGGACAATAAAAAAATTGCGCTATATCCTCACGAATCGGGTAATACTATGTTATTCCCTATACTTGTATTGATTTTATTTACTTTGTTCATTGGATTCCTAGGAATTCCTTTCAATCAAGAAGGCATAGATTTGGATATCTTGTCCAAGTGGTTAACCCCACCTGTAAACCTTTTACAGCAAAAATTGAATAATCAAAAATTTTTTGATTGGTCTGAATTTGTGATAAATGCAACCCTTTCGGTTAGTATAGCTTATTCTGGAATAGTTATTGCGTCTTTTTTATATAAACCCATTTATTCGTCCTTACAAAATTTTGTCGTAATTAATTTTGTTGCCAAAAGGCATCCAAATGGTTTTTTTTTTGACAAAATTCAAAATGTAATATATGATTGGGCCCATCATCGTGGTTACATAGATGCTTTTTATACAATATACATAATTCGAAGTGTAAGAGGATTGTCCGAACTAGTTAATTTTTTTGACAGACGAGTAATTGATGGAACTCCAAACGGATTGGGTGTTGCAAGTTTTTTTTTAGGAGAAGGTCTCAAGTATGTAGGCGGGGGTCGCATTTCCTCCTATCTTTTTTTGTATTTATTCTATGCGTCAATTTTTTTATTAATTTACTATTTTTATTTTACGAATATGAATTTTACTGATCAGTAATAATAATGCGAGGTATTTTGATCTGGTATACACAAGAATCAATCCGAATTTACTTATTGATTCATTTTATGATCTAATTGATACGTCATTGAATTAGTATTCATGTATCAAAAAAGGATGTAAGACAAGGCATGTGCGCAGCTATTTATCCACCCGATATATATCGTAGGGGAAGACAATTGTATCATCAATCAATTTGCAATCGTGGATACATATGTATCCTTAACATACTGAAACGACTACCATTATTAGTATCAAACCAATAGCGATTCATACAAGCTAAATCTTCTAATCGATAATTGGGCCAAAGAAAGAATTTTAATTTAATTAATTTCATTTTATCTCTATCAAGATCTTTGCTTTCATCCACAAATTGACCACAGGTTTTTACCTTGTTCCCATTGCAAAATACTGCATTTTTATCCACACAATTACTATTCCTTGAATTGAAACAACTTAGAATTCTCAATTCTCTACGCCGTCTAGACGAGAAAATATTTTCAGGAACAAGCAAATCATAATGATTTTTGTTTCTATTTTTCGTCATCATTTGATGTCTTGCAATCGATTCCTCAAAATGATTCTTATCCATATTTTCTCTGTATCTTTTTTGATTCTTTTTTTGTTTAATCTCATGAACCAAAGAAATCCTTATGGTTTGATACATAATAAATTCTACATTATGTTTTACAGGTATACGAACTGGTTCGATAATAAATATTCCCTCTTTTAGGATTTTTGAAAGATTCAAATCCCGGATTAGCATTGGATCCAGAGTTAACTCCTCCTTCTTAATAAAGCCGAAACCAAACTTTGTTGTCATTCTGCTTTCCTTTTCCCATTCAAGTACGGACAGCGCATAATCGAATAATTCCATAGTCAAAGGGCTCAGCAGCCATTTCAATTGCAAAGCAAAAGATCCTTTCATGAACGCATCTAAGTCTATTTCCCAAGTCCAAATGCTTTTGGGTTGATTTTTCGTTCTACCCATTTTCATATCTGATTTCGTATAAAGTTCTTCCATATATTTTTGTTGGTTTGAGAAAACAGATTCAGGGTTCCCTCGGTTTTGGGCATCTGATGCGAGATCTCTTTGACCTATGATTTTTTTTTCTTCTTGATTCTCTAATTCAAAATATTGGTTTTCTTTTTCATTTGATAGTATAAGATCCCCTTTTTTATTTTTAGTGATATTTTTATTTTGACTAACATCTTCATTAAAATGAAAAATAAGTGAATGAATTGGTATAAACCCGGGTTTCATTTTATATACATTAAAAAATAACTCAAATTGTGGGAATAACCAAGGTATCGGCTTCGATACAGGACGATTTAGTCTTTCTTCATTCATTCCCATCCAATCAAAAAAAGAAAAGAAACCCTTTTGATTGGATGGGTTGATTTCTTTATCTTTATTAATTTTGAGATAAAAAAGACCTTTCGTATCAAAAAATTTTCTATCTGGATTTTTTATATACATAAAATAATCTTTTCTTATAAAATTAGTAATAGGGATACTCCCCCCCATATCAACAAATTTCGGTTTATGTATGTTGTAATTATATGAGTCCTTCTTATCTTCATAATAAATCGATTGATATGCTAAAAGATCATATCTATACATTTTTTGAAAATGATCATTTTTATTTAGCAATAACGAAACCTTTTCCTCTCTTTCAGATGAATCCCGTTTGATTAAATTTTTATTTTCAACCCTACAATGTTGATTGACTCTATTTCGCCATTTTTGCGGTACTAATTTAGACCATTTTAGCTCAGATAAATCGTATGGATAATGACTCTTTAACCAATTTTTCCATTGATTCATTCCAGAATTCTGAAGTTTCTTATGCTTTAATTCGGAAGAAATTATTCCTTGTCTTCGAAAATAATCTTTTATTTCATTCTTAAGAAATAAAGATGCTCCGTCATATTGAAAGACAGATCTTAACTTATACAAGTTAATAACCCGGGTTTGTGATAATTTGTAAAATACATAGGCCTGTGACACGAGGGATAATTTAAAAGAAACCTCCGACTTCGTCTGAATCTTATGACGAATACGAGAAGGTGAAAGTTTTTTTTGTATAGTTGAAATACGCTCAATTATCTTTTTCTCTTTTGTATCAAAAAAATCTTTTTTTTTTAATTTACGAAAAAGTTTTATAATGATCATGGGCCTATAAAGACTATTAGTAAGACGATTAATGATATATGGAAAGCTCTCTAGAAGGATATCCGTGTATATCCTTTCCACGATCCATTTTCTAAAATAATGTGATTTACGGATTAATCGATCATTTCTTCTTTTTAATATCTGAAAAATATTTTTTAGTGATGCTAATTTTTGAGCACCATAACTTGTTTTGTTAGGACTAATATTTATCTTTAGAGTTCGAAATCCATTTTTCTTGTCTTTTGTAATTCTTTCTATTTGATTTCTGATTGTGCTTGTTCTATCAGTCAGATCTTTCATTTTTCTTTCTGTCAGTGAATAATTTGTCCAATCCATAGATCGGGTTTGAATGGATGATTCATGAATAATCTGATTATTGATTATAGAATCTTTTTTTATTTCACTCGAATCCTCTCTCAATTTTTTTGGTTCTTTTTGGACCTTTAGAAACAAGAATTTTGTTCTTTCTTTGAAACTTTTTAGAACTCGAAAACTCCATTTTATAATTGTTTTTTGGAGTTTTTTCAAAGGGGGTCCAAAATAATAACAAAACCAAATACCAAGTCCTACGAGAGGAGAACCAAAAGGACGGTCAGTTTCCAGTCCCCAAATCGTTAAAAAAGCAGCAGGACTTTCCTGCTTTGGATTTGGATCCCTACGAGAAGGTCGTATCTTAGATCGGTGCCAAGGTTTCAGACGGAAAGGAAATCGTATCATTATTTGTATACCCTCTGTAGCCCAGTTTGGAGGAAAAATTCCGTTTCTTCCTGGTTCTAGTACTGGCATACCATTATAGGTGCATATAACATACACTTCTCTATTCATCTCCCTTATATCCTGCTCCCACTCGGACTCTTGGCGTAATAAGAAACGGACAATATTTTTAGCTAGTATCAATGAAGGTAATACAATAGATTGTCTAAGCCTCGACTGAATTAGTAAAATAAAAGCTCTTATTCCATGAGCATAAATAAGGATATCATAGAGGTCTGATATTTTTTCTCGTGTCCTTTCTATTCGTTGCATTTCCGTCTGCCCGTCCCGCCCCTTTTCCATTTCATTGACTTCTTTTTGAATTTCTTCGTAGCTTTTGTTTTCCTCCATGTACATTTTTTTTTTTTTTTTCAACCTCTTTGTTCTTTTTGCTACGCTTCCTTTTATACCCTTTCTAAAAATGTCTTGTATTAGGTCGGAAATCTCAATTACTGATAATATGAATGGTTCGAAAAGAACATCCCAATAAAACCCTACTCTGTCGAAAAAAAGTGGGGAATACGGATATAAGAAAAACATTTTCCCCGTAAGGGTTTTACGTCTTTGAACACGCATAGAACCTGTGATTATGTCTCGCCGAAAATCCGCTTCATAGGGATAATCTATCATATCCACTTCTTCTATTTCATCAGGCTTCGTCATAGCTTTGATACTAGGGTCGGCATTCTCTGGACCCTGCGTAAAAAGAACTATACGTTTCGCTTTCCTCGAGCGAATTTGATGATCTACTATCCACTCTTCCCCCTCTTCCGTTGTTGCAGTTTTTCCGAGTTGTTCTACCTCGCTGAATAATTTGTATGACCATCGGGGGACTTTTTTATTTATTCCAATCGATTTTTTTCGAGTTGTTTTTTCCATGGGAGGAATTATGGCTGCATCGCATATTGTTTGAATGATGGGATCAATTATGACTCTTTCGATTAAAAATTTCAAAACTTTTTCTGGATCGTCTGAATCAATTCGTCTTTGTTCCGGAAATAAAGAAATTCCTTTCAAATTTGATGTTGATTCTTCATCAAATTCATCGATTAAAAGACTCAATTCTCTTGCTAATGATTTTTTATCCAATGTATATATTTTCTGTCCCAATTTCTCTTCCAATTTCTGGTCCAATTTCTGGACCAATTTCTCTTCCAATGTAGCTATTTTCCCTTCCAATTTCTGGTACAATTCTTCAAAATTATGAACATTAAGTTCCTTACCCTTAAAAAGAAGGATACTATGAACTTTATTGAGTTTATTTATAAAATTTGTCTCTATCGAATTTTTGACTGCAGTTTCATTTAGGATTGAAGGTAAATAAAATTTGTTAATTATTCCACGATAGGATCCGTTTAAGAGAGGATCATATATTTTAGGCAAGTATTCTTCTTTAGTTTTATTATTGCATAATCGAGTCTTTTTTTCGAGTACATCCAGATAAGGAGATCCTCTGTCTAGGGCTTCAATTCTATCTCTAAACTCGTTCCTTAGGCTCCTCCATTTTTTTTCATTGGTATAAATCCAACAATAATAATTATGCAGTTCATCATAGAAGAATTTATCCAGTTCATCACAGACAAATTTTTTTGTTGTAAAAAAATAAAAATACATTTTTTGTCGTAGCATTTCAAAAAAAGCTGATAAACTGGATGGATATGTAAAAGAAATTCTTCGTTTTCCATCACTTTGACATGTATAAAAAAAATATTGTGACATTTCATTTCTTACAGCATGTTCGAATCGATAATTTTTTATATATCGCAATGGGCGATTCCATCGTTTATAGTCGAAAAGAAGACTCACAGGGGGTTTTTCAAACCAGAAGAGGTCTTTATCTTCTTCTTTTAAGTGAAAGTGGAATTCATCCTTTGTTTTGTCCTTTCCATTCACTCGGATCCTTTCCGTTTCATCGATTTTGTCCGGATCCTCCCTTTCTTCCGAAAAAAGGGAAAGAGAAGGATCTTCTTCGGTGAATCCCTCTTGTTCCTGTTTAGTCCCTTTCGTTTCGAAAGTTGTTTCTATTTCTACATCTCTTTCTGTCGTTTTTGAGGTTTCTTGCAGTTTCCTACTAAAAATGGGTGACGGCATTCTGCCTAAAGAGTAGACACAGCTAATAAATAAGAGAATACTAAAGATTCGATCCATAGAATCTATCAAGTCTAACACAAAGTACTTCAATTCTGACACAAGGTCCTTCAATTCTGACACAGAGTCCTTGTACTTCTTATACCTCTTAGATCGAATAATTCCATTAAGGTACTTATTCGATCGAATAGGTACATTAATAGCTCGAATAAGTACATTA